CGACTCCCGGGAAAGGGTAGAAGAAGGGGAAGGGGACCTATTATGGGACATACAATGCATTACAGACGTATGATCATTACGCTTCAACCGGGTTATTCTATTCTAACTCTTATACAGAAAAGAACTTAAATCAAAATACTTAATAACACGGCGATACATTTATACAAAACTTCTACCCCGAGCACACGCAACGGAGCCGTAGACAGTCAAGTGAAATCCAATCCACGAAAGAATTTGATCTATGGACAGCATCATTGTGGTAAAGGTCGTAATGCCAGAGGAATCATTACCGCAGGGCATAGAGGGGGAGGTCATAAGCGTCTATACCGTAAAATCGATTTTCGACGGAATGAAAAAGACATATCTGGTAGAATTGTAACCATAGAATACGACCCTAATCGAAATGCATACATTTGTCTCATACACTATGGGGATGGTGAGAAGAGATATATTTTACATCCCAGAGGGGCTATAATTGGAGATACCATTGTTTCTGGTACAGAAGTTCCTATATCAATGGGAAATGCCCTACCTTTGAGTGCGGTTTGAACTATTGATTTACGTAATTGGAAGTAACCAATTAGGTTTACGACGAAACCTAGAAATCGATCACTGATCCAATTTGAGTACCTCTACGGGATAGACCTCAACAGAAAACTGAAGAGTAACGGCAGCAAGTGATTGAGTTCAGTAGTTCCTCATATAAAATTATTGACTCTAGAGATATGGTAATATGGAGAAGACAAAATTGTTTGAAGCACGGACAGAACCGGAAGCACCCCTTGTTTCAAAGAGAGGTGGACGGGTTATTCACATTTCATTTGATGGTCAGAGGCGAATTGAAAGCTAAGCAGTGGTCATTCTAAAGATCCCCCGGGGAAAAATAGAGATGTCTCCTACGTTACCCGTAATATGTGGAAGTATCGACGTAATTTCATAGAGTCATTCGGTCTGAATGCTACATGAAGAACATAAGCCAGATGACGGAACGGGGAGACCTAGGATGTATAAGATCATAACATGAGTGATTCGGCAGATTTGGATTCCTATATATCCACTCATGTGGTACTTCATCATACGATACGATTCATATAAGATCCATCTGTCTAGATATCATCATAGACATCCAGAAAGCCGTATGCTTTGGAAGAAGCTTGTACAGTTTGGGAAGGGGTTTTTATTGATCAAAAAGAAGAATCTACTTCAACCGATATGCCCTTAGGCACGGCCATACATAACATAGAAATCACACTTGGAAAGGGTGGACAATTAGCTAGAGCAGCAGGTGCTGTAGCGAAACTGATTGCAAAAGAGGGTAAATCGGCCACGTTGAGATTACCATCTGGGGAGGTCCGTTTGATATCCCAAAACTGCTCAGCAACAGTCGGACAAGTGGGTAATGTTGGGGCGAACCAGAAAAGTTTGGGTAGAGCCGGATCTAAGTGTTGGCTAGGTAAGCGTCCTGTAGTCAGAGGAGTGGTTATGAACCCTGTAGACCATCCCCATGGGGGTGGTGAAGGGAGGGCCCCGATTGGTAGAAAAAAACCCACAACCCCTTGGGGTTATCCTGCGCTTGGAAGAAGAAGTAGGAAAAGGAATAAATATAGTGATAGTTTGATTCTTCGTCGCCGTAAATAGGAATATGAATATGGAAAATCCAATAGAATAGGTTTCTTCGTTTTTACAAAAGAAAAAGGGAGGAATCCACAACTGTGACACGCTTACCCCAAAAAAATCCTTTTGTTGCTAATCATTTATTGAGAAAAATTGAGAAACTAAACATGAAGGAAGAAAAAGAGATAATATTAACTTGGTCCCGGGCATCTACCATTATACCCACAATGATCGGACATACAATTGCTATCCATAATGGAAAAGAACATTTACCTATTTATATAACAGGTAGTATGGTCGGTCACAAATTGGGAGAATTCGCGCCTACTCTGACTTTCAACGGACACCCGAAAAAAGACAATAAATCTCGCCGTAATAAAGTGAAGTAAGCGCTCATCATTCATTGGTGAGAGGTAAACCTTAATGTCAAAGTGGAGAAAATGGAAGAGGGTTTTACGAAAGCTGAAGAGGAAGAAGACCTTAATTACACAAGTAAAAGCTGTAGCTCAAAATATATGTATGTCTGCTCACAAAGCACGAAGAGTCGTTGATCAGATCCGCGGGCGTTCCTACGAAGAAACACTTATGATACTCGAACTCATGCCTTATCGGGCATCTTATCCCATTTTTAAATTGGTTTATTCTGCAGCAGCAAATGCTAGTCACAATAAAAGTTTCAACGAAGCCGATTCAGTCATTAGTAAAGCCGAAGTCAATGGGGGTACTATCATGAAAAGGCTCAAACCTCGGGCTCGAGGACATAGTTATCCGATAAAAAGACCCACCTGTCATATAACTATTGTAGTGAGGGATAGCTCTAAAAAGAAAACAGATAAGATATCTATTTAGGAACAAAAGATATATGGAAAGATCTTATAATGGAAAGATATTTAGAGAAAGGGAGGAAGAGAGAACAAAAATATGGGCCAAAAAATAAATCCACTTGGTTTACGACTTGGGGAAAACCAAAAGCATCACTCCCTTTGGTTCGCACCATCAAAAAGTTATTCCTTGGGTCTCCAGGAAGATGAAAAAATACGGGATTATATCAAGAAGTATGTACAAAAAAATAGGAAAATAGCCTCGGTTTTTGCAGGAATTGCACATATAGAAATTCAAAAACAAATTGATCTGATTCAGATCATTATCCATGTTGGATCCCCCAAAAAATTATTAAAAGAGAATCGAACGCGAGGAATCAAAGAATTAAAGATCAATGTACAAAAAGGGTTGAATTCCGTTAACTGGAAACTTAACATTGCTATCAGAAAAGTTACAAAACCTTATAGACAACCTAATTTTCTTGCAGAATATATAGCTCTACAATTAAAGAATAGAGTTTCTTTTCGAAGGGCAATGAAAAAAGCTATTGAATTAGCTAAACAAGCAAATACAAAAGGAATTCAAGTGCAACTAGCAGGGCGTATTGGCGGAAAAGAAATTGCGCGCGTCGAATGGATCAGAGAAGGTAGGGTCCCCCTACAAACCATTCGAGCTAAAATTGATCATTGTTCCTCTGCAGTTCGAACTATCTATGGAGTATTAGGAATCAAAATTTGGATATTTGTAGACGAACAATGATGAGACTTTCCTTGCCATTCTATCCAGTGATAGAACAAAAAATGACAAATTATTCTTTTTGCCTTCAATGAAAAATGATCAATTATAATTATATAGGGTTGAATAAAAAATTCGATTGAACTTTTAGTAGAATTGCTATGCTTAGTGTGTGACTCGTTGGTTTTTCTTTAGAGTTGGGAGTCCAAAAAATGGACTGGACCCTAACTAATAACTATAGGACTTATAACCAGCTCATAGCTTCGTATTATCGATATCCAAGGAACCAGTTACTATATGATGTGTCAATCATATAGTTGTAGCAACTGAAATCTTTATTTCATAAATGAAAAATCTCATCCATTATGGGTTGTGAAGTGAAAATAGAGGGATATGGGTAAATGGAAGGATGAGAGAAAGAAAGAAGGAGAATCCAAACGGTATAAAATTCCAATATGTATGGTCTATTATAAATCATCTCATACTCATAAAAGGCAGTGTGATAAAGCATCAATACGGATTCTTCCATAATTAGACAATTCATAGAAAAAAATAGAAATAATAAAGAGCTTCGAGTCAATAGAGACTGAGGAAATTGACTTGGAAACAAATGGGAATTGGGGAGCTCCATTGCAGAGTTCAGGCCTAGCCATTAACGGAGAAGCTATGGGAACGACGGAACCTGTGACTCCAGAAGATTCTATTGAAAACGGAATCCCAACGATTCATTGGGCGGGATGGCGGAACCAACCGGAACCCATTGATTTATAATGAGAAGCAATGGGTTAACCCTACGAATGAAGCAAATATGAAAAGAGTAAATATTCGCCCGCGAAACCCTTATTGAATTGCAATTTATTAGCCGATTCGGTAAGGGTCAAGGATTCGTTATAAAAAAAAAAAAAGAAAGGCATTATTATTTCTATCTAGATATAGAAATATAGAAATCTTTCTATATCCGTATACATAAAGATAAAGTATATAAGATATACAGATTCCTGCGTAACAGATTCAATATCAACAAATCCCACGATTTAATGTATTTTTTCAAAAAATACACGCGTATCTGTAATATTGTTGAATCGTTTCATTCGCGAGGAGCTGGATGAGAAGAAACTCTCATGTCCGGTTCTGCAGTAGAGATGGGATTGAGAAACAACCATCAACTATAACCCCAAAAGAACCAGATTCCGTAAACAACATAGAGGAAGAATGAAGGGAATATCTTATCGAGGCAATCATATCTGTTTCGGGAAATATGCTCTTCAGGCGCTTGAACCCGCTTGGATCACATCTAGACAAATAGAAGCAGGGAGACGAGCAATGACACGATATGCGCGCCGTGGTGGAAAAATATGGGTACGTATATTTCCCGACAAACCCGTGACAGTAAAACCTACGGAAACGCGTATGGGTTCGGGGAAAGGATCCCCCCAATACTGGGTATCTGTTGTTAAACCGGGTCGAATACTTTATGAAATGGGTGGAGTCTCCGAAACGGTAGCCAGAGCAGCTATTGAAATAGCCGCATACAAAATGCCTATACGAACGCAATTCATTATTGCGAGATAGGGATGTGGAACCAGATATTTGTGATGAAAAAGACAATTGCAGATTTCGATTTCTTTATTTCTATTTTTGGACAGACAATATTTCTTTCTTTTTTCCTTCGACCTTGGCATTGAAAGAAGAGATTCAATTCAAAAAGTGATATGATTCAACCTCAGACCCATTTGAATGTAGCGGACAACAGCGGGGCTCGAGAATTGATGTGTATTCGAATCATAGGAGCTAGTAATCAACGGTATGCTCATATTGGTGATGTTATTGTTGCTGTAATCAAAGAGGCAGTGCCCCATATGTCTCTCGAAAGATCAGAAGTGATCAGAGCTGTAATTGTACGTACTCGTAAAGAACTCCGTCGTGACGACGGTATCATAATACGATATGATGACAATGCAGCAGTTGTCATTAATAAAGAAGGAAATCCAAAAGGAACTCGAGTTTTTGGAGCAATTGCTCGAGAATTGAGACAATTGAATTTTACTAAAATAGTCTCATTAGCTCCTGAAGTATTTTAAATACTAGTAGATGAGACTATGATATAGTCAGTTATCTAAGATAGATCAACTAGTAGATTGTGTTTCATGCATATACTTTTAATAATTCGTAAATAAATAATGAAAAATTGACAAAAAAAAAACAGAACATGTTGATTATATCAAAATTAGGAGGCCCAAAAAATTCTAGTTCGACATGAGTAGGGACACTATTGCCAATATATTAACTTTTCTAAGAAATGCCGACATGGATAAAAAAGGAACGGTTCGAATAGCATCCACTAAAATTGCCGAAAGCATTGTGAAAATACTTCTACGAGAGGGTTTTCTTGAAAACGTTAGGAAACATCGGGAAAACAACAAATCTTTCTTGGTTTCAACCCTGCGACATAGAAGAAATAGGAAAGGAACATATAGAAAGATTTTCAAGCGTATCAGCCGACCCGGTCTACGAATCTATTCCAACCATCAACAAATTCCTAGAATTTTCGGTGGAATGGGAATTGTAATTCTTTCGACTTCTCGAGGTATAATGACAGATCGAGAAGCTAGACTAGAAGGAATTGGAGGGGAGGTTTTGTGTTATATATGGTGATCCTTCTGGTATCCGAATAGGATCCGCAATTTCGTCTCTTTATGAAAAAAGAGAGGAAAGATAGGGTGTTTAATATCATCCGCCCTTGCCTTTATTTTATTAATCTTTTTTTTAGTAATATTAATTTATACCTCAAAAAGGGAGGTTAGTCGAAATGATAGAAAAAGACGAAAAAGAAAAAAAAAAGATTTATGAGGGTTTAATTACTGAATCGCTTCGAAATGGTATGTTTCGGGTTTGTTTAGATAATGAAGATGAAGATATGATTATCGGTTATATTTCGGGGAAGATCCGACGAAGTTTTATACGAATACTACCTGGAGATAGAGTTCTAGTCGAGGTGGGTCCTTATGATTCAACGAGGGGACGTATAACTTATAGACTTCCCAAGAAAGATAAAGATAAAAAAGATAAAGATAAAAAAGATAAAGATAAAGATTCGAACAATTAGGTGTGGGTGACCTTTTAAACATTCCTTCGTGGAAATACAATTCGAGGCTCAAAGCTGCAAGAGACTTATTTTCTTACAAGGAGTACATTCGGAATTAAGGTAAGGAATAAAGAAGATGAAAATAAGGGCCTCTGTTCGTAAAATTTGTGAAAAATGTCGACTGCTCCGTAGGAAGAAACGAATTGTAGTAATTTGTTTCAATCCTAGACATAAACAGAAACAAAGGTAATCTCTCTAAAAATAAAAAGGGATTTTTCTAAAGGACCCGATGGACAAATAAAGGATCCGTTTTGATATGAAATGGATATATCCGTATGTATATCTTTGACTCATATTTATGAGATGATAAAATATGACAAAAATTAGACAAATTAGACCGAGATATGGTTTTTTTGGTTCACGTAGGAGGGGGCGGGGGCGTATTGGTTCACGTAAGAGTGGACGTAGAATACCAAAAGGAGTTATTCATATTCAAGCGGGTTTCAACAATACTATAGTAACTGTTACAGATGCGCTTGGTCGGGTGGTTTCTTGGTCCTCCGCCGGTACTTGTAGATTCAGAGGGCCAAGAAAAGGGACACCGTTTGCTGCTCAAACCGCAGCAGGAGATGCTATTCGTACAGTAGTGGATCAGGGTATGAAACGAGCAGAAGTCATGCTAAAGGGTGCCGGTCTCGGAAGAGATGCAGCATTACGAGCTATTCGTAAAAGTGGTATACGATTAAGTAGCATACGCGATGTAACCCCTATTCCACATAATGGATGTAGACCTCCTAAAAAAAGACGTGTGTAGAGATTTGAGCGGATTTCAAGCAAGAGAAAGAAAGACTTCAATTCCCTTAAAAAAAAAAAAAAATACTCTTATAATTATTATGACTCGAGAAAAAATAGAAATATCCACTAGGACACCACGGTGGAAGTGTGTTGAATCGAGAACAGACAGTAAGCGGCTTCATTATAGCCGTTTCATTTTGTCTCCACTTATGAAAGGCCAAGCAGATACGATAGGTATCGCGATGCGAAGAGCTTTACTTGGAGAAGTAGAAGGAACGTATATCACGCGTGCAAAATTTGAAAACGCACCACACGAATATTCTTCAATATTTGGTATTGAAGAATCAGTACATGAAATTTTCATGAATTTGAAAGAAATTGTATTGAGAAGTGATCTGTATGGAATTCGCGACGCATCCATTTGCGCCAGGGGTCCTGGATGCGTAACT